AGAATATTCATGTGGTATTTTCTCAGATTTTGCGCGTGTGATACATGTACCTTCTATTTCTCCGAGCAAAGCTCTTCGCATTGCAATGCCTATTGTATCGGCTTGACCTTTCATAAGTGGGGCCAGAATAAAGCGTCCATAATAAAGACGCTTACTGTCTGCTCTTGATTCAACACACTTCCACTGTAGTGTCCGAGTAGATACTGTTACTTTCTCTCGAACCATAGTATATTATTTGATCAAATCATTGAATTATTTATTTCTCTTGAAATCTCTTCAATGTTTATTTTTACACACGTCTTTTTTTAGGAGGCCTACAGCCATTATGTGGCATAGGAGTTACATCCCGTATGAAACTTAATAGTATACCACTTCTACGAATAGCTCTTAATGCCGCATCTCTTCCGAGACCCGGGCCTTTTATCATAACTTCTGCTCGTTGCATACCTTGATCCACTACTGTCCGAATAGCATTTCCTGCTGCGGTTTGAGCGGCAAATGGTGTACCCCTTCTTGTACCCTTGAATCCACAAGCCCCGGCAGAGGACCAAGAAATTACTCGACCCCGTACATCTGTAACAGTCACAATGGTATTGTTGAAACTTGCTTGAACATGAATAACTCCCTTGGGGATTCTACGTGTATTCTTACGTGAACCAATACGTCTATTTCTACGCGAACCAATTTTTGGTATAGGTTTTGCCATATTTTATCATCTCATAAATATAAGTCAGAGATATATGGATATATCCATTTCATGTCAAAACAGATCCTTATTCTTTTTTTTTTTTTTTTTTTTTTTTTACTTAATTTATTTTATTTATTTATTTGTACATCTGTACATCGGGTCCTTTAGATTTCGAGAGTCTTTTTGTTTTAGAAAGATTATCCTTGTCTTTGTTTATGTCTCGGGTTAGAACAAATTACTATAATTCGTCCCCGCCTACGGATCAATCGACATTTTTCACAAATTTTACGAACGGAGGCCCTTATTTTCATATTTGTCATTCCTTTTTTTAATTCCGAATCTACTTATTGGAAGAAAATAAGTTTCTTGAAATTTTGAATTTCGAATTGTATCCTCACGAAAGAATGTTGAAATTGAAAAAACCGCCTAATCATTCAAGTCTTTGCTTTGGAGTCTCTAAATTATACGCCCTTTGGTTGAATCATAAGGACTTACCTCAATTTTTAGTCTATTTCCTGGTAGTATACGTATAAAACTACATGAAATCCTTTACGAAACAAAAACCAGAATAATTTTTTTGTTATCTAAACGAATCCGGAAGATACATACCATCGGTAAGTTGTTCAGTAATTAAACCCTCATGAATCCATTTTTGTTGTTTCATTCCAGGTAAAACCGCTTTGAAGTATCAACTAATGTTAATGTAAGAGGGATAATATTATAAACTTGTCCTTTCTCTTTTTTCACAAATATGACCGTGTCGGCTATTAGAAAGATTACCATATATAACACAAAATTTCTCCGCCGATTCCTTCTAGTCGAGCCTTTCGGTCTGTCATTATACCTCGAGAAGTAGAAAGAATTACAACCCCCATTCCGCCTAAAATTCTAGGAATTCGTTGATAGTTAGAATATATTCGTAGACCGGGTCGACTGATCCGTTTTAAATTTAAAACAGTTCTATATGGTCCTTTCCTATTTCTTCTATGTCGTAGGGTTAAAACCAAAAAATATTTATTGCTTTCTTGATGTTTTCTCACGTTTTCAATAAAACCCTCTTGTAAAAGGATTTTAACAATATTTTCAGTGATGTTAGTAGATGGTATTCGAACTGTTCTTTTTTTATTCATGTCAGCATTTCGTATAGAGGTTATTATGTCAGCAATAGTGTCTTTACTCATGATAAACTAAGATTTTTGTTTCCCCCGAATTTTGATATAATCAACATGCTCTTTTTCTTTTTTTCTTAATTTTTTAATATTTATGAATTATTTTTTTTTTTAATATTTATGAATTATTAAAGATATATACGTGATAGATAAACAATTTACTAATTAATTAAATTAATTTAATCAATTTCATTCAAATACTATATTTAGGTCTTCCCCTATAATACTTCAGGTGCTAATGAAACTATTTTAGTGAAATTTAACTGTCTTAATTCCCGGGCGATCGCGCCGAAAATTCGGGTTCCTTTTGGATTTCCTTCTTGATCAATAACAACCGCAGCGTTGTCATCATATCGTATTATCATACCGTTGTCGCGTTTGAGTTCTTTACAAGTACGTACAATGACAGCTCGGACCACTTCTGATCTTTCTAGAGGTGTATTTGGTACTGCTTCCTTGATTACAGCAACAATAATGTCACCAATATGAGCATATCGTCGATTACTAGCTCCTATGATTCGAATACACATCAATTCTCGGGCCCCGCTGTTATCCGCTACATTCAAATGGGTTTGAGGTTGAATCATATCATTTTTTTTTTATCGGTTTTTTCTTTTTCAATGCAAAGGTATAAATAAAAAAAAAAGAAATATTATTTGTTCAAAACAAGAAAAGAAACCTGCAATTGTTTTTTTTTTCATCCCCAAAACCCCTTTTGTTTGTTTCTACATTCCTATCCAGAAAGAATGAATTGAGTTCGTATAGGCATTTTAGATGCCGCTATTGAAATAGCCCTTCTAGCTATATTTTCTGCTACTCCGCTCATTTCATAAAGTATTCTACCGGGTTTAACGACAGCTACCCAATATTCGGGAGATCCTTTCCCCGAACCCATACGTGTTTCTGTAGGTCTTACTGTAACAGGTTTGTCTGGAAATATGCGTACCCATATTTTTCCACCGCGGCGTGCATTTCGTGTCATTGCTCGCCGCCCTGCTTCTATTTGTCTAGATGTGATCCAAGCGGGTTCAAGCGCTTGAAGAGCATATCTACCGAAGCAAATACGATTACCTCGATAAGATATTCCTTTCATTCTTCCTCTGTGTTGTTTACGGAATCTGGTTCTTTTGGGGTTATAGTTGATGGTTGTTTAGCAATTCCATCCATCTCTACTACAGAACCGGACACGAGAGTTTCTTCTCATCCAGCTCCTCGCGAATTAAACAATTAAAAATAATTAAACAAAAAAAAATACACGGTTAATAATATATGGAATCGTGGGATTCTTTGAAATTTGATCTAATCGATTATAAATTAGAGATTTTTTGTGGTTTAATATAGAATTTAACACGTATTCTATTTATAGATAATGTCGTTTTGGTAGAACGCTATAATGAATCTTTATTTTGTTTTTCCTTTTATTTCGAATAGACTAAAATTTAGAAATAAAAAAAAAATTCGCGGGCGAATATTTACTCTTTCAACATTCAGTTGTAAGATTAGTCTATGACATGACCTCTCAGAATAAATGAATAGGTTTCTGGTTCGTTCCGCCATCCTACTCAATGAATCATTAGGATTCGTTTTCAATAGAATCTTATGCATTCACAGGTTCTGTCGTTCCCACCACTTCTCGATTAATGATTAGGTCTGAATTTTACAACGGAGCCTCCAATTAAATTTATTCTTGAGTCAACCTTCTCAGTCTTTATTGGCTCGGGGCTCTTGATTTTTTGTTCTATGCACGGATTTGTCTAATTATGGATCAATCAGTATTGATGCTTTATTACATTCCCTTTATATGAGATGACTCATAGACCTTACATATTGGAATTATATATCATTAATATTCTTTTTCTATCTTTCTCTCACCCTTCCATTTATCTGTATACTTTATATTGCTTTACAACCCATAATATATTGCTTTACAACCCATAATCAGATTGTTTTTTTTTTGTTTATGTAAAAAAGATTTCAGTTGCTACAATGATATGACTTATATATCATATCTTGACTGGTTCTTTCTATCCAGATAACACGAAGTGATGAGTTGGTTATTAGTTCTATAGTTATCAGTTTGTACTATGGGCTGTCCATTTTTTTGAATCCCAACCCTAAAAAAACCAACGAGTCACACACTAAGCATAGCAATTATATCAAATGATTAATCGAATTTTTATTCAACCTTATAGAATTGTTCTTTTTTTTTTTTATTATTTACCAGAAAAAGAATGAAAGAGTTTGCCATTTTTTGTTTTATCACCAGATATAACTAAATATAAGTCAAGTAAGTTCTTATTATTCCTCGTCTACAAATATCCAAATTTTGATGCCTAATACCCCATAGATAGTTCGAACTGCATAGGAACAATAATCAATTTTAGCTCGAATGGTTTGTAGAGGAACTCTACCTTCTCGGATCCATTCAACACGTGCAATTTCTTTTCCGTCGATACGCCCTGCAATTTGTACTTGAATCCCTTTTGTACCTGCCTGTTCAGTTAATTCAATAGCTTTTTTCATTGCTTTGCGAAATGAAACTCTATTCTTTAATTGTCCGGCTATAAATTCTGCAAGAATATTTGGGTGCCCGTAAGGATTTGCAATTCTTGTAATAGCAATGTTGAGTTTTCGGTTTACACAATTGAGTTCTTTTTGTACATGCGTCTGTAATTCTTCGATTCTTCGAGTCCTGTCTTCTATTAATAACTTGGGGAATCCCATATAGATTATGACCTGAATCAAATCGATTCTTTTTTGAATCTCTATACGTGCAATTCCCTCTACATTAGAGGATATTTTCATATTATTTTGCACATAATTTTTGATACAATCTCGTATTTTTTGATCTTCTTGTAGATCCTTTGAATAATTTTTTGGTTGTGCAAACCAAAGAGAATGATGACCTTGGGTTGCACCAAGTCTAAAACCAAGTGGATTTATTTTTTGTCCCATAATCCCCCACTACTATATATATCGTGAAACGTGACATCTGTTTGTATTTTTTTTTTATTCATTTCGATTTTTTTTAAGCATAACATAATATAGCGTATTTGTATTTTTTATAATATAAAATATTCTTCCTTTAAGTATTCCTCAGCTCTAATTTATAGAATTTCCTTTTATCTATTTCTTCCTCTTCA